TCCGTCCATTTTCTGGGTTTGGAAAAGTGCAGATTTTCAAGAAAGGGAATCTTATGATATGTTGGGAATCTCTTATGATAATCATCCGCGACTGAAACGTATTTTAATGCCTGAAAGTTGGATAGGATGGCCCTTACGTAAGGATTATATTGCTCCCAATTTTTATGAAATACAAGACGCTCATTGAATGAGAAGAAAGAAATCGTCATTTCTAGAACTCCGGATATTCTAGGAATATTTATATGCGCTCTTCGAGATCAAATAGAGTAATTGAGGTCTCAGTCGTATTATGGATAGGCTAAATAAATACAAAAAAAGAAAAGAAAAATAGGAATTCATTGAGATTTTCAAATTTGGAAAAGACTTGTTTCGGATGAGTCAAAGCAATAGGATGAACTAAAAGAGTGTTCTGCACCAGGAACTTTCACTTTATACTGCGCGCAGTGCTTAAAAAAAGATCTAGAAGATTATGTATGCGCGGGGCCGCAGAAAGAAACTATGAAAGAAAACGCAAAGAAAGGAAAAAGGATCGCGATTCTATTTGTACTCTATCCAAGATGGATCTTGCCCCCCCCCCGCAACGACTCTAGACTAGACTTTTGTCTTGGTCTTTCGACCAACTAAGAACTAAGTAAGAATTGAACCCTTTCTTTGGCTAAAATAGGAATTAGCATTCTTTATTGAGCGAAAGTAAACACAGTATGAACAAATAAAAAAAAGAAGAAGAAAGAGATTTGAATTCTCTTTCTTTTACATCTAAAAAACTTTTAGATACTATATAAAAAAAGAGAGAGGTCTATTTCTGGACACTTAAAGATAGAAGTTCTATATCACGATCTAAAATCTTAATGAATAGATTCATTATAGAATACACATATCTTGACCCCCCTCTCAATTCATTTGAGAGAGTAGAGACCCCTACAAATGAATAATGTGACGGGAACCAGATTTGAACTGGCGACACGAGGATTTTCAGTCCTCTGCTCTACCAGCTGAGCTATCCCGACCATTTCCAATGCATCATCTCTTCATTTTACTAGATGACTTAAGTTTCTGTCAATTAAAACGACGAAAAAGGTATTGAAAGTCTTTTACTCGCTCCTAATTTCTTAGATCCTTAAAAAGAAAAAAAGGGCTTTTTAAGTTTCAGCGCGCGCAAGAATATGGATTCTGAATCCTTCAACAAATCAAATGAGGATTCCTGGGATCCCCATTTGTACGTATATCAAATATACCACAAGACCTGCGATAAGAGGAAAAAAAGGGCCGATTGGGTACTTTTGGGAAAAGGGCGAATAAATGAGAAAGATAACGAATTTGGAAAAGCAGAGGATAAAGGGTTAGGGAGTCAAAGGAGCCTTTTTGGGGATAGAGGGACTTGAACCCTCACGACTTTTAACGTCGACGGATTTTCCTATTACTATAACTTTCATTGTTGTCGTTATTGACATGTAGAACGGGACTCTCTCTTTATTCTCGTCCGATTAATCAGTTATTGAAAAGATCTAGAAGACTTTGGAGTGAATCATTTGATCAATGACTATTTGATTCTATAGAATCAGAATCGAATCAAAAGATGGACTCGGGGCCTCATTAATCATTTGAAATCATTTGAAGCAATATTTCAGTACGTATGCGTATGTATATACTCTAGGTTTACCATCATCCTTTCTGAAGTTTCGATAGAAAAAAAGGATTTCTTTACCAACGCAACGCAGCCAACTCCATTTGTTAGAACAGCTTCCATTGAGTCTCTGCACCTATCCTTTTTTTATTCTCGCTTTCTGAACCCCTCTTTATTTTCGTAAAACAGGATTTGGCTCAGGATTGCCCCTTTTTTATTCCAGGGTTTCTCTGAATTTGAAAGTTATCACTTAGTAAGTTTCCATACTAAGGCTCAATCCAATTAAGTCCGTTGCGTCTACCAATTTCGCCATACCCCCTTGTTTTTTTTTGAGTTGAGGTTTGGTTTCAGATTTTTGAAATTAGGATCTCATTATGATACCCTTCCCCCTCTCTTTCATTTATGCTATAACCATTGAATTCATTAGAATTAGATAGATACCTATTCCTATCTCGAATAGGTCTTTCTTTTTATTTCATCTTGATTCTGTCGGAAACTGCCATTTGGTTTGGTCGAAAACGATTCTATCATTTCTGTACCCACAACTTAATCTAGACGGAGAAATCTATATTACACAATATGTATAGGCTTCCCTTCCTCTCCTTTTTTTAAATCTCATTTTAAATACTTGACTGGTCTGTTCTTTCTTTTTTTTTTTTTCGTCTTTAGCTTTCACTATTTTCGCATGAAAACATAGGGATTTCCCATTACAGTCTGAATTTCTTTTTTCTTTTTTTTCTTATCCTTTCCTTAGAGCAAATGCTAGGCTATATAAGATAAAAAAAACGCAAATGCGATAAATAAAATGGGAATTTCGTTCTCTATTTCTTAAATATGAATCTAATCTAATTAGATTAGACTAGATGAACTACATAAAATATAGAATCTATATAGAATATATTATCTATAGAATAGAGTAGAATAGATTTTAGAACTATTTCATATTTAACCATAATCTAGTTATTAATTAATTGATATAACTAAGCATTCCATTCATTTAGAATGAAACTATGTAATGAAATAGAATTAAATATAAAAAAATAAATTGAAAAAATGGGAAATACCCGTTTGAGTGAAATAAAAAATGAAAAAGAAAATCTTACTTTTTTCTAATGAAAATGAAGATATTTTTTATTGATAAAGATAGAATTGAGAAAGAAATAGAAATTTGAGACTATTACTATATGGACCCCTCTCTTAATTCTTAGATGAATTGTTATGTTCTGTGATATAATTTCACATATTTATTTGAAAGTTGGATTCTATATTCTTTTTTTTTTTTTATTATTAATTCGAATTCTGAATCGCTAAGAATGAATTGAATAGTGAATATTAATAGCCAAGATCCCTGCAGTTTACTGACTTCCGATGCATAAAAAATGGATCTTAGTTGAGCCAGCTTAGCTCAGAGGTTAGAGCATCGCACTTGTAATGCGACGATCATCGGTTCGATTCCGATAGCCGGCTTTAGTTCTGTGATTTTTTACAGAAAATCGTGGATAATGTTTGAAATCACAGAATATTGAAAGGGCTTCGTCCCTCCTTGTCCAAGGGCCTACGACCCTTTTTGTCGTAGGAACTTCCAATTAGGAATCAAAATCGAAGGAGTTAGATCCCCGCAAAACAAACCAAAAAAGGACCTCTTTTTTATTTGTATGTCTATAAAATAAAGTTCCGAATCCGAATATTGCTAAACTGAATTTCATTATTCTTTGTAATATTTTGTATTAAAATGAAATTTTGTATTTCAACGCTTTCGCTTGGTTTATCATTGAGTTCAGTTTTAATTTAGGTTTAGGAAATCCAAAAGGAGTCTTTATGTCGCGTTACCGAGGACCTCGTCAAAAAAAAATAAACCGCCTGGGGTCTTTACCGGGACTAACTAGTAAACAGCCTAGCGACGTAAGTGATCCTAGAGTCAAAAAGGATCCTAGAGTCGAAAAGGATCCTAGAAACCCATCGCGCGCCAAGAAAAAATCTCAATATCGTATTCGTTTAGAAGAAAAACAAAAATTGCGTTTTCATTATGGTCTTACAGAACGGCAATTACTGAAATACGTTCGTATCGCCGGAAAAGCCAAGGGGCCAACGGGTCAAGTTTTACTACAATTACTTGAAATGCGTTTGGATAATACCCTTTTCCGATTGGGTATGGCTTCGACTATTCCTCAAGCCCGCCAATTAGTTAATCATAGACATATTTTAGTAAACAATCGCATAGTCGATATACCAAGTTATCGCTGCAAACCCCGAGATATTATTTCAGCGAGGGAGAAAGAAAAATCAAGAGCTCTGATTCAAAATTATCTTGATTCATCCGCCAAGAATCAAAAGGCATTACCAGATCATTTGATTCTTAATCATAGATTATCTGATGACCCACGCGACTTATTAAAGGGATCAGTCAAACAAATAGTAGATAGGGAAGGGGTCGGTTTAAAAGAAATAAAGGAATTGTTGGTCGTAGAATATTATTCTCGTCAGATTTAACCCTAACTAAGATAACAACAAGGTTTCGGGCAACCTTATTCACGCAGTAAGGGGACCAGAGGTTTTTCTCTCATTCATGTATCATGGATCAGTAAGGAAATTTGGATCCCCTGTCTGCTCTTTCCAGCAGTTTCCTAATGCCCCAGAAATTAGGAATAAAGAATTTATATGAAAGAAAGGGCGAATTATTACAATAATGGACTGGTATCCATTCTTATTTGATTTGATACATTGTATCAATTAACATTACATTGGCGGATTGGGCGAAGGGGCGGAAAGAGAGGGATTCGAACCCTCGGTAAACAAAAGTCTACATAGCAGTTCCAATGCTACGCCTTGAACCACTCGGCCACCTCTCCTACACAATGATTATGGCCCCTAAACCAAAAAAGAGCGAGTTGTTCAAATTGGATTGTTAGGTAAGTCCGGACAACGAATTCAAATTCTTTCCGAATAGAAAACCTTTCATCAAAGAAAGACAAAAGAAAGACCCTTCTTTTGAACCTGGGAAATGCCGAGATTTTTTGTGAACGGCTGTTAAAAACAATAAAAGATATATCTATTGCTATTTGTTTGCGAAAAGAATGCTCCTACCTTTTCGGCTATTTTTACCGATTTGAATCAATGAATTGCCACGAATCGACTGATTGGTCTATCTTTTTTTAGGCTATGGTTAATGGCTACTTTTAGATCATGATTCTATTTAGATTACGATTCCCGTTCCATAAGAATTAGAAAAGGAAAATTCCCTTCCCGTTCTCGATCTCTCAACAACGCCCCCTTAGCTCATAGCTCTATTCCAATTACAAATAAAAAAAAGAAATCCCAGGAATTTCTATATTTTCCATTTGATTGTATACCTGCTTATGCACCCAACAAACAGCGG